GGAATTTGTTTGTTTATTGCTTGTCAGGTGGGTGAGACCGTGAGTATTGGAGAGGGGCGAGATAGGTGTATTTAGTTAGGATGATAGATTCAAGTAAATAAATGGCTAAAGATTTAAGGAAGGGTTGGATGTTTTGGGTGAGATGTTAGCGCATGGGTGATTGGGATAGTAGGTGGTTGGGGGGATGAGAAGGGGTGATGTTTTTAAGTAAAGTAATGTTCGGTGTAGTAATTCATAAGTTGAGGGATAAAGTTTGTTTGTTCGTAAGTGTTCGTAAGTGTTTGTTGGGGTTGGGGTTTGTTTTTTGGAATTTTCCAGGTTCGTCTAAAGACAATTGGAGTTTAAGTGAAGGTGCTAAAGAGAGAAGAAAAATGAAGAATTATGTCCTGCGACCATTAACCAAATAGCCTCATAGTAGAGAGGTTGCGGGGATCCCATAACCAGGTGTAAAACAAAGTGCATCAGGGTAAAAGTGAGACTTAAATATACTCCAACCGTCGCATTAAGTAACCCCTGAGATTCAAACCGAATGCCAGAAATGAGAGACGGTGTCCAACAACCGTTAACCTGGGGTTTTCGGGAAAGAGACGTAAAGCGGGCATAACCGAATGGGGGAGCAAGTGCATCAGTGCGAAAATGAGACGACCCCATACCTGAAACCGTATCATTAATTTATTCTAGAAGGCCAAAAAAGGGTTCGCTATGGATTGTATGTCCATGTCAACCAATTGTGTACCCATTGCACTGGAAATGTAGAGTGAGGTGACCCAAAAAAAGAGAACCAAAAGCGAAAGAGACACTAGGGATGTCGCGATTACGAGGGACAGTGTACGCAAATAGCGAACCAGATGGCCAGATGGCAATGTGAGACAAGTTAATCAATTTATGTGCCTGACCGAGGAACCAGAGGCGCAAAAGCGCAAGTAGTGTAAGGGTGTAGGGGGAAAGAATGGACCTGACGCTGGGAAGGCCGGACCTTACTTACACCGGGTTGATGATCTCTCGTGAGTAGTCAGATTAATAAATAACCTGGCGCCTGAAACGAGTATTACGAGATAAGAAAGTTCCCGGGCCAATTATGGGCGGTGGCCGATAAGTCCTTATACTAGAGCACTTCCGTGTTGGTAAGATATGAAATTAAAGAGCCCCATTGCATGACCATAGATCATTAAGTTCTTATACTAGGGCACTTCCGTATACTGTACCAGTAAAGTAAAAGGTATCAGTGTTATGACTTGGGCCATAAAGCTTGCTTGTCGGTAGTCATGGAGTTTTCCATTCCCTGAAACGAGACCGAGCTGTGCCAGAATCTAGTCCAATAATATCATATATGTCATTAAAGCATAAATTACCTAGTCTACGATAATTTAATATAATGTCTAAGGCATAATTATTAAATGCACGATATACATAGCCTGGATAGGCTAAGTAGACCGGCCCACAGCTGTGGGGGGGTAGGGGGGGCTACTTTTAGGGGTATGGGGTTCTTGTAGTTGAGGCAGCAACGATGGTTTTTCAGGCCATAGGCCTTGGTTAAATCCAAGTAAGAACATTATGATTTATTTTCTGATGTTTTTAGGGGTTAGTTTTGTTTTGGCGTCATTGTTGGTAGCATCCAACCCTTCTCCTCATTATGGGGTTGTTGGGTTGGTTTTTGGATCTGTTGTAGGGTGTGGTTGGTTGATGAGCTTGGGGGTTTCTTTTGTGTCCCTGGTGCTTTTTATGGTGTACTTGGGTGGGATGTTAGTAGTTTTTGTATACTCCGTCTCGCTAGCAGCTGACCCATTTCCTCAAGCTTGGGGGGGTTGACATGCTCTGGGGTATGTTTTGGGGTTTATACCTGCTGGTGTGGGGCTTGCTGTTTGGGGGTGGGGTGGAGGGTTTAAGGTGGATAGTGTTGATAGTGTTGGGGTGCTCTTTGGTCGGTTGGATTTTAGTGGGGTGGCTTTGTTTTATTCTTGTGGGGTGGGTATGTTTCTGGTGGCAGGTTGGGGGTTGTTGTTGACCTTGTTTGTTGTGTTGGAGCTTGTACGGGGTCTGTCTCGGGGAGTTATTCGGGCTGTTTAGGGTCAGAGAATAGTTTAATGTAAAATGCCAGCTTTGGGAGTTGGTGATAGAGGTTTAGTCCTCTTTTTCTGATGAGAACTCTAAGAAGTGGTAGCCTTCGTCTTTTGGTTTACAAGACCAATGTTTTTTGTAAACTATTAGAGTTTAGTTAAGGATTTTGTTCTCTAGGGAGGAGATGGTGGGAAGTAAGACTAGAATGATGGCGAAGTAAGTTAGTGAGGCTAGTTGTCCGATGATGATGAAGGGGTGTTCTACTGGTTGGCTTCCGATTCATGTTAGGATAAATAAGTTGGCAGCGAGTGTTCAGAATAGGAGTTGGGATATAGGTCGAAAGGTTATGGCTCGTTGTTTAGATTTATGTAGTAGGGGGCTTAAGAACAAGATTAGTACGGAGGCGGCTAGGGCCAGGACGCCTCCTAGTTTGTTGGGGATTGAGCGTAGAATTGCGTATGCAAAGAGAAAGTATCACTCTGGTTTGATGTGTGGGGGGGTTACTAGGGGGTTTGCCGGGGTGAAGTTTTCAGGGTCTCCTAGTAGGTTGGGGGAGAATAGGGCAAGGGTAGTGAGTAGGGATAGTATGATTGTGAAGCCTAACAGGTCCTTTAGGGAGAAGTAGGGGTGGAATGGGATTTTGTCACAGTTTGAATGGATGCCTAGGGGGTTGTTTGATCCTGACTCGTGTAGGAAGGTTAGGTGGATGAGGACTAAGCTGGTGATTATGAATGGGAGGAGGAAATGTAGGGTGAAGAATCGGGTCAAGGTGGGGTTGTCTACAGAGAATCCACCTCAAGCCCATTCTACTAGAGTATGGCCAATGTAAGGAATGGCGGAGAATAGGTTTGTGATTACTGTAGCCCCTCAGAAGGATATTTGACCCCATGGTAGGACATAGCCAACAAAGGCTGTAGCTATGAGGGTGAGTAGAAGAATGACACCTGTGTTTCAGGTTTCTTTGTATAGGTATGAACCATAGTAGAAACCTCGGGCAATATGAAGGTAGATACAAATGAAGAAGAATGAGGCTCCGTTTGCATGGAGGTTTCGGATTAGTCAACCATATTGTACATTTCGGCATATGTTAGCCACGGATGAGAAAGCTAGGGAGGTATCTGCAGTGTAGTGGGCTGCTAGGAGTAGGCCAGTTAGGATTTGTGTAGTTAGGCAGATTCCTAGAAGTGATCCGAAGTTCCATCAGGCTGAAATGTTTGAGGGGGTTGGTAGGTCGATCAGGGAGTTGTTTACTATTTTTAGGAGGGGGTGGTGTTTTCGTAGATTAGGGGCCATTAGGTTTTGGGTTATAGTAGTAGTAGGATGATTAGGATGGATAGTGCGGATGACCCTAAATAGGCTTTGATCAGTCCTTTGTGTAGTGTGGTGGAGGTTTTAGCTGCTATGGTTTGTAGACTAGCAAGTCCTTCTGGTCCTATTTTTTTATATCAGGATAAGTCGACTAGGTGGTTGGCGATTTTTTGTCCTGAGCTTAGTAGGGTCAGGGAGCTTGGTCGGTGGGTTAGGGGGTTAAAGTATCCTAATGTTAGGGAGAAGTTTGAGTATGGATTTTGTTTGGGTTGGGTTAGGGTGTGGGTAGTGGCTGTAAGTTCTAGGGCGAGAATGATGCCTGCGGTTGTTACTAGGATGGCGGCGGCCTTTGTCAGTGGAGGCATTGTTATTGGTGGGGTTTGTGTTGGGGTTATGTATGATGTGATTAGCAGGCCGACCATAATGCTTCCTAGAGCTAGGCGGGTGATTGGGTTGGTGATTTGTAGGTTGTTTTCGTCTATTGGGGTGATTGTTGGCATTCGGGTAAATTTTGTTTGTACTAGGAGGGCTATTCGTAGGCTGTATGTAGCGGTGAAGGCTGTGGCAAGTAATGTTAGGGTTAGTGCTCAAGCATTTAGGTGGGAGGTGTTTAGGTTTTCGATGATAAGGTCTTTTGAGAAGAATCCTGCTAGGAAGGGGGTTCCTATTAGTGCCAGGCTTCCGATTGTTAGACAGGAGGTGGTTGTTGGGAGTATTTTTTGTAAGCCTCCTATTTTTCGGATGTCTTGTTCTCCTCCAAGGCTGTGGATGATTGACCCTGAACACAGGAATAGCATGGCTTTGAAGAAGGCATGGGTTGAGATGTGTAAGAAAGCTAGTTGTGGAAGGTTTAGTCCGATGGTGACTATTATTAGTCCTAGTTGGCTGGATGTAGAGAAGGCAATGATTTTTTTGATGTCATTTTGTGTGAGGGCACAGGTAGCGGCAAATAGTGTAGATATAGCACCTAAGCATAGGCATAGTGTGAGAGCGGTTTTGTTGTTGGTAAGTAGGGGGTGAGTTCGGATTAATAGGAAGATTCCGGCAACCACTATTGTGCTTGAATGTAGTAGAGCTGAGACGGGGGTAGGGCCTTCTATGGCAGCGGGCAGTCAAGGATGAAGGCCGAATTGGGCTGATTTTCCTGTGGCAGCTAGGATGAGGCCTAGTAGGGGGAGTGTTGGGGTTTTTGTGGGGGAGAATATTTGTTGTATTTCTCAGGAGTTTAGGGTGGAGGCAAGCCATGCCATGCTTAGGATGAGTCCGATATCTCCGATTCGGTTGTAGAGTACAGCTTGTAGGGCTGCTGTGTTGGCCTCTATCCGTCCATGTCATCAGCTGATGAGTAGAAAGGATATAATACCGACTCCCTCTCAGCCAATGAAGAGTATGAAGATGTTGTTGGCGATGGTTAATGTAAGTATTGCGATTAGGAATGTTGTTAGATAAGAGAAGAATTTTGTAATGTGCGGGTCGGATGCTATGTAGTATGTTGAGAATTGTAGGATGGATCATGTCACAAATAATGCAATGGGGAAGAATAGGAGGGAGTATTGATCTATTTTGAAGCTGAGTGGGATTTTGAAGTTTATGATGAATTTTCATTCTCAATGTGAGGTGATGCTCTCTAACCCTGAGTATGTGAAGAGTGTTATTGGTGCTAGGCTGATTAGGAAGGCGGTTTTGATAGTTAGGGTGATGGTTTTGGGGGAGTTTTTGAAGGTTTTTAGGAGGATGGGGAGGAATATGGGGGTTAGGATAGTTGTTAGTGTGAGCAATATTAGGGTGTTGAGGAGCAGGGCTATTTCCACTACTTTTACTTGGATTTGCACCAAGATGAGTGGCTCCTAAGACCAATGGATTGCTATTATCCTTTAAAAGTAAGGGGGCTGAGGTTTTAGACTCAGATACAGGAATTAGCAGTTCTTGTTGGTTGAACCTCCCCTCGGCAGGTAAGAAGGGTTTAACTTCTATTTTTAGGATCACAATCTAATGTTTGGTTTAAACTATACTTGCATGAGAGGGGTCCGGAGATTAGTTCAGGCTTTAGGATTAGGAGAAGTGTGGGAAGGAGATGTAGGGCCATCAGTAGGTGCTCTCGTGTGGTGGAGCTTTGAAGTGTTGTGATGTGGGGGGGTAAGGTCCCTCGCTGGGTTGTTGTAAGCATGGATAGTGTGTATGAGGCGGTTAATAGGGTAGCAGCCCCGGTTAGAATGATTGTTGGGGGGGATCAGTTGAATAGTGCGATTATGATGCTTAGCTCTGCTATTAGGTTTGTGGTAGGGGGCAGGGCTATGTTTGTTAGGTTGGCTAGTAGTCATCAGGTGGCTATTAGGGGAAGAAGTGGTTGTAATCCTCGAGTTAGTAGGAGGATGCGGCTATGTGTACGTTCATAGTTTGTATTGGCCAAGCAGAATAGTATTGAGGAGGTTAGGCCATGGGAGATTATAAGGATTATAGCCCCTGAAAAGGATCAGTGGGTTTGGATTATGCATGCGGCAATGACTAGTCCTATGTGGCTTACGGAGGAGTATGCAATGAGTGATTTTAGGTCGATCTGGCGTAAGCAGATTGAGCTAGTCATTAGAGCCCCCCATAAGGCAAGGGCAATGAATGGGTAGTGAAGGAGGTTGTTTGTGATGGGGTTTGTTAGACAGGTAATGCGTATGATGCCATATCCGCCTAGCTTGAGGAGAAGGGCGGCAAGTAGCATTGATCCTGCGATTGGGGCTTCTACGTGGGCTTTGGGTAATCATAGGTGGAGTCCATAGAGAGGTGCTTTTACCATGAAGGCCATGAGGAGGGCAATGTTTAGGAGGAGGGCAGATCAATGTTTGGTTGAGGTGGGTTGTGGGACGTAGGGGAGGAGTTTTAGGGTGGGGAAGTGGAGGGTACCCGTTTGTGATTGTAGGTAAAGGATTGCAATTAGGAGGGGGAGGGAACTGATGAGGGTGTAAAAGAGGAGGTAGATACCTGCGCTTAGACGTTCTGGTTGGCTTCCTCATCGTGTAATTAAGATTAATGTGGGGATTAGGGTTGCTTCGAAGGAGATGTAGAATATTAAAAGTTCCGTAGTTGAGAAGGCTAGGATGATAAGAGGCTGTACTATGACCAGGGTTATTGTGAAGATTTGCTTTCGTGTTGGTGGTTCATGTTGAAGGTGATTTTGGCTTGCCAAGATTATAAGGGGCGTAAGTCAACAGGATAGGACTAGTAGTGGTGAAGATGTTTGGTCGATGCCTATACATTGGGTGAGGTTTTTGTGTGGGTAGTATGAGGGTGTTAATCATTGTAGGCTTAGGGTAGCAATTAATAGGCCATGTATTGTGGTATTTGTTCATATGAGCTTGGGAGGGGAGAGGAGAGTTGTTGGGAGCAGTATTAGGGTTGGTAAGATGATTTTTAACATTGTAGGAGGTTTAGGTTTTGTAAGTGGTCGGAGCCATGAGTTCGCGTGGAGGCCACTAATATTGCTAGTCCTGTGCCTGCTTCACATGCAGAGAATGTTAGTATGAGGATTGGTGTGAGGGAAGAGGAAGGTGTTTGGCTTTCGATTGGTCATGTTGACAGGGCGATGTATATTGATAGTATTATACTTTCTAGGCAAAGTAGGGCAGAGACAAGATGTACTCGGTGAAAGGCTAGTCCTAGGCTGCTTAAGGTGAACGCTGAGCAGAAGCTTAGGCGGAGGAATGACATGAAGAAAGTCATAGGGTGGACTATGGTTTGTTGAGTCGAAATCAACTGTCTTGTTTTTAGACTAACTCTCTTATTCTGCCCACTCTAACCCTCCTTGGGCTCATTCGTAAATTAGCCCTAGGGTTAGTAGGAGGATGATGGTGGAGGCTCAGATTAAGGTGATGGTTGGGTGTTTTAGTTGGGTGGCTCATGGTAGGGGTAGTAGGAGGGCAATTTCTAGATCGAATAGGAGGAATAGGATAGCTACTGAGGAAGAATCGGATGGAGAATGGAAGTCGAGCAGACCCTAATGGGTCAAACCCACATTCATAGGGTGATAGTTTTTCTGAGTCTGGGGTCATTTGGGTGAGTCAGAAGTTTAATGTGGTTAGGGCTATACTAAGAATAACAGAGGAGGTGAATATAAATATGATTATGTTTATTGCTCTTCTCTGGGGTTGTACCAGATTCTAGAGATTGGAAGTCTGTTGTAATGGATATACTAGAAGAGCAAGATCCTCATCAGTAGATGGTTAGGTAGAGGAACAGTCAGATGACATCTACGAAGTGTCAATATCAAGCTGCTGCTTCGAATCCGAAGTGGTGGTTTGGTGTGAAGTGGAATTTAATTAATCGTAGAAGACAGATCAGTAGGAAGGAGGACCCAATTATAACGTGGAGTCCGTGGAATCCTGTGGCTACGAAGAAGGTTGACCCATAGACACTATCAGCGATTGAGAAGGGTGCTTCATAGTACTCTGTTGCTTGTAGGATGGTGAAGTATAGGCCTAATAGGATGGTGAGGGTCAGTGCTTGGGTAGCTTGCTTTTGGCCACCTTCGGTGATACTGTGGTGTGCTCAAGTGACGGTAACTCCAGAGGCTAAGAGGACTGCTGTGTTTAGTAGTGGGACTTCTAGGGGGTTTAAGGGTGTAACCCCAGTTGGAGGTCATTGGTTTCCTAGTTCTGGGGTGGGTGCTAGGCTAGAGTGGAAGAAGGCTCAGAAGAAGCCGAGAAAGAAGAACACTTCTGATGTAATGAAGAGGACTATTCCGTATCGAAGGCCTTTTTGTACTATTGGTGTGTGGTGGCCTTGGAATGTTCCTTCTCGTACGACATCTCGTCATCATTGAAGTATGACCAGGAGGATTGATGTTAGTCCTAGGGTTAGGAGGTGTGAGGAGTTATAGTGGAATCATATGATCAATCCTGATGTGGTAAGTAGGGCAGCGGTTGCTCCGAAGATGGGTCATGGGCTAGGGTCTACTATGTGGTAGGAGTGTGCTTGGTGGGCCATTAGATGTTTTCTTGTAGATAGAGGCTTAGTAAGAGGACGAATACATAAGCTTGGATTATGGCTACTGCTACTTCTAGGATTGTCAGTAGGAGGAGGACTATGGCAGTGATGATGGATACTGCAGGTATGATGGGGAGTAGTGTGATAGTGGCTGTTGAGATGAGTTGAATGAGTAGGTGTCCTGCGGTGAGGTTGGCTGTGAGGCGAACCCCTAGGGCTAGAGGGCGGATAAGTAGGCTAATGGTTTCAATTATAATTAGGGCTGGGATTAGTGGGGTGGGTGTACCTTCGGGTAGAAGATGTCCTAGGGAGGTTGTGGGTTGGTTTCGTAGGCCTGTGAGTAGGGTTGCAAGTCATAGTGGAAAGGCAAGGGCTATGTTTATTGATAGTTGGGTGGTTGGGGTAAATGTGTAGGGTAATAGGCCTAGGAGGTTGATTGTTAATAGTAGTATTATTAGTGATGTAAGGATGATGGATCATTTGTGGCCTGGTTTGCTTAATGGTGTTATAAGTTGTTTGGTGATTATGTTGATGGCTCATAGTTGTAGGGTGGACAGGCGGTTAGTAATTCATCGGTTGCTGGGTGTGGGGAGGAGGAGAGCGGGTAATAATATTGAAAGGAAGATTAGGGGGATTCCGAGGAGATAGGGGCTTGAGAATTGGTCGAAGAAGGTTAGGATCATGGTCAGATTCAGGGGAGGTTTTTGGTGGTTGTGAGTGTTTTATTGATGAGGGGGTTTGTTGAGGTAAAGGATAGTGTCTTGGGTTGGAAGATTAAGGAAAATATAAATCATGATGTGATTATGATAAAAAGTCATGGGTTGGGGTTTAGTTGGGGCATATCATTAAGGAGGGGGAGGTCCCTCTTTGTCTAGCTTAAAAGGCTAGTGCTGGTACATAGCTTCTTAATGATTAGGAGGTTAGTAATGAGGATCAGGCTTCGAAGTGGATGAGGGGGGTGGATTCTACTACGATGGGTATGAAGCTGTGGTTGGCCCCGCAGATCTCCGAGCATTGGCCGTAGAAGATTCCTGGGCGGGTGGTAATGAATGATGTTTGATTGAGTCGCCCTGGAATAGCGTCGGTTTTTACTCCTAGTGTAGGCACAGTTCATGAGTGGAGCACATCGTCGGCGGTAATAATGATGCGAATTGGGGATTCTATTGGGATGATAACGCGGTGGTCGACTTCTAGGAGTCGGAAGTGGCCCGGTAGGAGGTCTGGTGTGGGGGTCATGTAGGAGTCGAATGAGAGGTCTTTGAAGTCTGTGTACTCATAGGATCAGTATCATTGATGTCCGATGGCTTTCAGGGTTAGGTCTGGCTCGTCGAGCTCGTCCATTATGTATAGGATTTGTAAGGATGGGAGGGCTAGTAGGATGAGGACGATGGCTGGTAGAATTGTTCAGATTAGCTCAATTTCTTGGGCGTCGACGGTGTTTGAGGATAGTTTTTCTATTAACATAAGTGTTAGTAGGTAAAGTACGAGGCTGCAGATTATCAGGGCGACTATTAGGGCGTGGTCGTGGAATTCGATCAGTTCTTCTATGATTGGAGATGAGGCGTCTTGGAATCCTAATTGGGTGGGGCTGGCCATGTAGGGGTGTACAGGGTTTTCACCTGTAGTTTGGCTTTGACAGGGCCATGTAATTAGTTTACTAACACCCCATGTAAGAGAGAAGCATAAGAGGTTTAGTATGCGACTGGCTTGAAACTAGTGTATGAGGGTTCGACTCCTTCCTCTCTTGTACTTGGACGAAGGCGGGTTCTTCAAAGGTGTGGTATGGGGGAGGGCAGCCGTGGATTCACTCAACATTGGTCGGGGTTAGCTCTGGTTGTACAACTTTTCGTTTAGAGGCGAAGGCTTCTCAAATAATGAACGTTAGTATGATTACAGCTGTTATTGAGATTAGGGATCCGATAGATGATAAAGTGTTTCATAGTGTGTAGGCATCTGGGTAGTCGGAGTATCGTCGTGGCATACCTGCTAGTCCTAGGAAGTGTTGGGGGAAGAAGGTAAGGTTTACGCCTGTGAACATGACTCCAAAGTGTGCCTTGGCTCATGCTTGGTTTAGGGTGTATCCAGTGAATAGGGGGAATCAGTGGGTGAATCCTGCTAGGATGGCGAAGACAGCACCTATTGATAGGACGTAGTGGAAGTGTGCTACTACATAGTATGTGTCGTGTAGGGCAATGTCTAGTGAGGAGTTTGCTAAGACGATTCCCGTGAGGCCTCCGATGGTGAATAGGAAGATGAATCCAAGGGCTCATAGTATAGGGGGGTCCCATTTGATGGTGCCTCCGTGTAATGTAGCTAGTCAGCTGAAAACTTTAATTCCCGTTGGGATAGCGATGATTATGGTGGCAGAAGTGAAGTATGCTCGGGTGTCTACGTCCATTCCTACTGTGAATATGTGGTGGGCTCATACAATGAATCCTAGGAATCCAATTGACAGTATTGCCCACACCATGCCCATGTAGCCAAATGGTTCCTTTTTACCTGCATGGTAGGCTACTACATGGGAGATAATCCCAAATCCTGGTAAGATGAGGATATATACTTCTGGGTGTCCGAAGAATCAGAAGAGGTGTTGGTATAAGATTGGGTCTCCTCCTCCAGCAGGGTCGAAGAATGTGGTGTTTAGGTTGCGATCTGTGAGGAGTATGGTGATTCCAGCAGCTAGGACCGGTAGAGATAGTAGAAGCAGTACAGCTGTGATTAGGACAGATCAGACAAATAGTGGGGTTTGGTATTGTGATAGTGCAGGTGGTTTTATGTTAATGGCTGTGGTGATAAAGTTGATTGCCCCTAGAATGGAGGATACTCCTGCTAGGTGAAGGGAGAAGATGGCTAGGTCTACTGATGCCCCGGCGTGGGCTAGGTTTCCTGCTAAGGGGGGGTAGACTGTTCAGCCCGTACCAGCACCTGCTTCTACTGTGGAAGAAGCCAATAGGAGAAGAAAGGATGGGGGAAGTAGTCAGAAGCTTATGTTGTTTATACGTGGGAATGCTATGTCAGGAGCGCCAATTATGAGGGGGACTAATCAGTTTCCAAACCCTCCAATTATGATTGGCATTACCATGAAGAAGATTATTACGAAGGCATGGGCTGTAACGATTACATTATAGATCTGATCGTCCCCTAAAAGGGTCCCCGGTTGGCCGAGTTCTGCACGAATAAGTAGGCTTAGGGCAGTACCAACTATGCCTGCTCATGCACCGAAGATCAGGTAAAGGGTGCCAATGTCTTTGTGGTTGGTTGAGAATAGTCATCGATTTAGGGTCACAGGTAAGTTGGTAAGATGGCTGAATGTTTAAGCGTTAGGCTGTAGTCCTTTTTACAGGGGTTTAATTCCTCTTCTTATCGGCTCTGTAGTGAAGTTCATGTTGAGTTGCAAGCTCATTGATATGTGTTTGAAGCACATCAGAGTCTTTTAGGCAGAGGCCTGTTGGTTTGGGCACCTAGCTGTTAACTAGGGGTATTGTGGGATCGAAGCCCACCTGTCTAGTAGAGGTCCTAGCTTAATGAAAGTGTCTGGGTTGCATTCAGGAGATGTAGGTTAATGTCCTACGGATCTTAGCAGAAACTAAGAGGGTTTAACTCTTGTTCAAGGCTTTGAAGGCCTTTGGTTTAATATTATCCTAAGTTTCTTAAGTGGTGGTGAGTATTATGGGGGTGAGTGGTAGTAGTGAGATGGATAGTGATATGAGTGTGGGGATTAGGGTGTTGGTTAAGTTTTTAGTGGATCATTGTTTTATCTTGTTTGAGGGGTTGGGGGGAAGTGTGATTGTTGAGCAGTATGCCAGGCGTAGGTAGAAAAATAAGCTTAGGAGTGAGAGTAGGGAGATGACCATGGCTGTTGTAGTTAGTTCTTGTTTAATAAGTTCTTGAATGATGAGTCATTTAGGTAAGAAGCCTGTTAGTGGGGGGAGGCCGGCTAGTGATAGTAGTGTCAGCATAAGAGCTGTGCTTAGTGTAGGGGTTTTGGTTCAAGAGGTTAGTAGTGTTGGTAGATTTAATGTGTTGGTTGTGTTTATAGTGAGGAAGATGGAGACTGTTATTAGAGTGTAAATGTAGAAGGCTAGTAGGGTTAGCTTTGGGTTATAAGTGATGATGATGGTTATTCAACCAATGTGAGAGATGGATGAGAAGGCCAAGATTTTTCGGGTTTGTGTTTGGTTTAGTCCTATCCAACCACCTAGGGCAATGGATGTGATGGACATGGAGATGAGTAGTGTGGAGTTTAGTGAGTGGGATGTGATGAGCAGGATAGTAGTAGGTGGGAGTTTTATTACTGTTGAAAGGAGTAGGGCTGTGATAAAGGATGATCCTTGAAGTACTTCAGGGAATCAGAAGTGAAAGGGGGTTAGGCCTAGCTTGATAGCGATGGCAGCTGTTAGTAGGAGGCATGCTGGAGGGTAGGAGAGTTGGGTGATATCTCATTGTCCGGTGTATCATGCATTGGTTATGCCGGAGAAGAGTAGTAGTGCAGAGGCGGCTGCTTGTACGAGGAAGTATTTGGTTGTAGCCTCGATGGCTCGTGGGTGGTGGGATTTTGAAATTAGGGGAATAATTGATAGGGTATTGATTTCTAATCCGATTCAAGCTGTTATTCAGTGGTTGCTCGTGATTGTGATTGTTGTACCTAAGAGGATGCTTATGGTAGAGACTAGTTTTGCAAGGGGGGTTATTAGTAGGGGAGGGGGTTGAACCATCATTTTCGGGGTATGGGCCCGATAGCTTTATTAGCTGACCTTACTAGGAAATAATATAAAGGAAGTATGGAGGGTTTTGATTCCTCTTGTGTAGGTTCGATTCCTGCTTTTCTAAGTGTTAGGAAATGAGAGGGTTAGTGTACCTCTATGTTCACTTTATCATAGTGACCCTTGACATTCAGGCACATTTCCTTAGGTAAGGAGGTAGGCCCGCGTAAGAGATTGGTATGCTAGTGTGTCAGAGGTGGAGGGATAGTGTTAGTGGGAGGAAGTTTTTTCAAAGAAGGTGTATGAGCTGGTCGTATCGGAATCGTGGGTAGGAGGCTCGGATTCATAGGAAGCTTGACGAGAGGAGCAGGGCCTTTGTGGCCAGGGTAATTGGGAAAAGCTCTAGGGGTAGGTTAAGTGCGCTTGGGTTTAGGAATAGGAGGCCCGTTAGTGTGTTTATTAATATGATGTTTGCATATTCGGCTAGGAAAAATAGGGCAAATGGTCCTGCAGAGTATTCTACGTTGAAGCCTGAGACAAGTTCTGACTCCCCTTCTGTAAGGTCAAATGGAGAGCGGTTTGTTTCGGCTAGTGTTGAGATGTACCATATTATTGCTAAGGGTCAAGATGAGAATATGAGATATAGGGGTTCTTGTGTGATTATGAGGGTAGTTAGAGTGTAGTTCCCGCTTAGTATTACTACGGACAGGAGAATGATGGCCAAGGTTACTTCGTAGGAGATGGTTTGTGATACTGCTCGAAGTGCGCCAATTAGGGCGTACTTTGAGTTTGAAGCTCATCCTGATCATAGGATTGAGTAAACTGCTAGGCTAGATATTGCTAGGAGGAAGAGAAGTCCGAGGTTTAGATCTACGAGGGGGAAGGGAAGGGGAAGGGGGGCTCAGATTGTTAGTGCAAGGAAGAGGGCAAGTATTGGGGTTGTGAGGAATAAGAGGGGGGAGGAGGTGGATGGGCGGATTGGTTCTTTGATGAATAGTTTAATGCCATCAGCGACGGGTTGGAGAAGTCCAAATGGGCCGACAATGTTTGGGCCTTTCCGGGACTGTATATAGCTTAGGACCTTTCGTTCGACTAGTGTCAGGAATGCCACGGCAGCTAGGATGGGGATCATATAGGCTAGTGTTATGATAAGGTGGGTGGGAGGGGTGTTTGGTCAGATCATGGTAGGAGCTAGAGAGAGGATTTGAACCTCTGAGGTAAAGGGCTTAAATCTTTTGCATTTGCCTGGCTCTGCTACACTAGCAACCTTTTTCGTAGGGGGCAGTGGCGATCCTTTGATGATTTAGTGGGGGGCATCACTTGAGGAGGGGGCGTGCTTGAAGTATTGGCCCCACCTTTCCGGTCCTTTCGTACTGGGGAAGGTTGGTCATAGATAGAAACCGACCTGGATTGCTCCGGTCTGAACTCAGATCACGTAGGACTATTAATCGTTGAACAAACGAACCCTTAGTAGCGGCTGCACCACTAGGATGTCCTGATCCAACATCGAGGTCGTAAACCTCCTCGTCGATAGGGGCTCTTGGGGGAGATTGCGCTGTTATCCCTGGGGTAGCTTGGTTCATTGGTCAGATTTACTGGGTCTGGGTGCTGTTGGCACGTTGAGGGGTTGCTCTTGGTTAAGGAGTTTGGCCTTGTTTTTGGAGGGTTTGTTTTTCTCCAAGGTCGCCCCAACCTAAAAATGTTAGCCAGTGTCTTAGGTGGTGAGCCCGGAGTGGGTTTGTGAGTTGAGTGAGGTGGCTATTGATTTTGAAGTTCCACAGGGTCTTCTCGTCTTATGTGTTTATCTCTGCTTTTGTACAGAGAGATCAGTTTCACCGATTGTCTACAGGAGACAGTTAAGACCTCGTTTAGCCATTCATACAGGTCTCGATTTATGGGACAATTGATTGCGCTACCTTTGCACGGTTAGGATACCGCGGCCGTTAAACATGATGTCACTGGGCAGGCATCACCTCCAATACTTGTCTGGCTGAAGGCTATGTTTTTGGTAAACAGTCGGGTCTTAGGTTTGCCGAGTTCCTTTTGTAGACTTTGATCACTCCAGTATGCGCCCCTGAGTTGGATTGACAGGGTATATTCAATGGTGGGGGAAGGGGTGGTTGTTATTGAGGTTTTGCTGTTAATGGTGTGTAGGCTGGCGCTTGGGGGGGCACAGTGCCCTGGTTACTCGTTCTAGCATTGATTCATCTATTGTTATAGGTTGGCTTGCTAGAGGTGTAGGGAGTCGCATTGGTTTTTGGGGTTTTTAGTTGGTGGAGCTTTGACGCAATCTTTAGGGGTGGCTGCTTTAAGGCCCACAGGGCTGAATACATGGGGTTATCCGCTGATGAAGGTTGTGTCCTTTTTTAAAGGGGCTGTACCCCCTTTAAATAGTCCTTAACTATCACATTTGAGTTGAGTTTAGTCTGTGGGGGAAAGAGGTTAAGGGAGAACTTAAATTCGTTTTGCAGGCAACCAGCTATCACCCAGCTCGGTTGGCTTTTCACCTCTACTAACAAGTCACCCCACTCTTTTGCAACAGAGACGGGTTAGCTCGTAACAGCTGCTTGTAAGTAGCTCGCTTGGGTTTCGGGGTGACAGGCTTAAGTTCACTTTGCCTGGTTATTCTTGCTAGATCATGATGCAAAAGGTACAAGGGGCTATCTTTGCTATGTAGTGCTTGGTTTTCATTGTTATTTCATCTTTCCCTTACGGTACTTTTTCTATGGCGTCCGAGTTGTACTTTTCTATCACCTATACTAAGTTGGGGGTAATGTTTTAGTTAGATAAAGGCAGTGGATTTTTGATGGTGGTTGGTGGAGCTAGGGTGGGCTTTCAGGGTGATCTGGGGAGGTAGCAGATATCTTTCAGGTGTAAGCTGAATGCTTTGTGTTGTAGCTACACCCTGATGTGCTAAGTGCACCTTCCGGTACACTTACCTTGTTACGACTTACCTCGTCTTTAGGGGTTATGTGTTGTATTGGTTGGGGGGGTGGGGTGGTCTTGTGAGGAGGGTGACGGGCGGTGTGTACGTGCTCTAGGACCGACTTAAAGGAGGCTTTATTATCCTGCTTTACTGCTAAATCCGCCTTCTGGGGGCAGGTTTCAAGCCCCCTTTCGTTGGGTCTTCTATTTTAGAAAATGTAGCCCATTTCTTCCACTTCATAGGCTATACCTCGACCTGTCTTGTTAGTGGGTTGTAGACTATTGGGCTCGCTGTTGTACTCTCATGAGGTGGGCTGGTGACGGCGGTATATAGGCTGTTTTGGCAAGAAGTGGTCGGGTGAATCGTGGGTTATCGATTATAGAACAGGCTCCTCTAGGTGGGTGTAGAGCACCGCCAAGTCCTTAGAGTTTTAAGCGTTTGTGCTCGTAGTTCTCAGGCGGATGTTTGTGTTGGGAGGGTCATCAAGATTTAAGGCTAGGCATAGTGGGGTATCTAATCCCAGTTTGTGTCCTAGCTTTAGTGGGGTGGAGTGGATCATGGGCTTTAAGATCGTCTTTAGGTTAGGCTTAGGGGTGCCTTGGGCTTATGACGGCTTGGGCAGGGTTTAGTCTTAGTTTGGTGTGATAGTTTGAGCCCACTCTTTACGCCGCATGTGGTTAACTTGGGTTTCTTGTATGACCGCGGTGGCTGGCACAAGGTTTACCAACCCTGATTGCTCTAACTAAGTCAGGCTTTCGCCTATTGCTTAAGGTTAACTACTGCTGAGTACCCGTGGGGGTGTGGCGGGGCGTGGCGTTTTAGGCTACGGTGGGTGGGTGTGCCTGATGCCTGCTCCTTGTACCTTGGTAAGGGGTTTGGGGCGTTTGCACTGGGGCGCGGATACTTGCATGTATGTGTTGAGCAAAAGTTAACGATAAGGTTAGGACTAAGTCTTTTGTTCTTGGGGTGGTGATGGCCATCTTGGCGTCTTCAGTGCCATGCTTTGGCTTAAGCTACAAGAAC